CCAGAGCATTTATAACACGACCCAAATAAGCGTCACTTACAGGTATTTGAGCAATTCTTCCTGTTGCTTTTACGGAGCTTCCCTCTTGTATCATCAACCCATCACCCATTAATACAACGCCAACATTATTTGATTCCAAATTAAGAGCAATGCCTATTGTACCCTCTTCAAATTCTACTAATTCACCTGCCATTACTTCATCAAGACCATGAATACGAGCAATGCCGTCGCCTACTTGAAGTACGGTACCGGTATTCACAATCTTGACTTCTCTACTATATTGTTCAATACGTTCACGGATAATATTACTAATTTCGTCGGCTCGAAGGGTTACCATTAGTATTTCTTTATTCTTTTTCGGAAGCAAGGGGAAAAAAATAATGCCTAAATTCGAAATTCAAATAAAAGTTGAAGGGCTAATCAGTTATTTCTTCCATCGCCCCGAGAATGCCAATATTCGCACGGATAGTACGGAAATGTAACTCGGTATTCATATTCAAACAACTATTCAGAGTTCCTAGAGCTCCTTGTAAGGCTTGTTGGAAAACTCGTTGTCGGACCTGATTCATTGCTCTTTGTTTTTCAAAATCAAGGGTTTCATTTTTGTAATTTTCTAATCGTTCCAAACTATCACAAGTGGCATTAATCAAATTTTCTTTTTCTCGTTCTATCTCAGAATACCCATTCGTTCGATACTCATCTGCTTCTAGTTCCACTTTCCGTAAGCGAACCCGGGCTTTTTCGAGTTGCTCAATGGCCCCTTTACGTAATTCTTCCGAATTGCGAATAGTAATCAAGATCCTCTGTTTTCGATTATCTAATAAATCTTTTAATGAAAGTAGATTATCTTAGCATTAATTTCACAACTTTCATGATCTCTTCCCGAACCAAACATGAATCTTTCGATTCATTTGGCTCTCACGCTCAATTATTTATTTTATTTTTTTGTTATGGGTATTCCCATATCTTTTTTTAATGTAATGAGCCTATCCTCTCTTTTCTTTTCTGTTTGTATTCAAAGATGTCGAAACTGATACAAGACCAGAATAATTATTAGGAGGACTCTTCTGACCAGACAAAACTCTATAATTGTCAGCAAAGTTGTTTCTTTATTTTGATTTCTTCTTTATCTTTTTTGAATTAAAAATTCATTTAGTTTCAAATGAAAATTTATAATTTTTCGATTTTTTCTGCAAATCCAAAAAATTCCTCTTTTTTATACATAGGTCGTCGATTCGGCATTGGATAAGATAAAAAGGGCAAGTCCCCATTTTCTAGTAAATGGTTTAAATCATTTTATCGATATGAGTGTTCTATATCAGATAAGTTACCAACTAGTTATTTTTAAACCATTTCGGTACTAATGTAGTGGTAGAAAGAGTACCATGTTTTGCCTGGACTTCAAACAGTTTAGTTTTAACCATGTTAATGGTCTCGCATTATTGGTTGATAGAGAATCAAAGTTGATTTACCAATTAGTTACGAAATGCTATGGTTCTTACATATGATTTCTGAATTTATTCAGAAGTAATTCGTCGAGATCGTGCACCTTTTTTCCTATTTATCCTAAACATACTATAAATAAAGTGCAGTTGGATGGATCCAACCTATTCTTGAAATACACAACTCGCACACACTCCCTTTCCAAAAAAAATCAATACACCAATCACTACACTTAGATTTATTAGATTTGTTGCTAAAATATCGGTATTAAACCCGAAACTCCCGGCGGATGGCCAGTGGCCCAAGAAAACGAAAGAATCGGTTACATTTTTCATATGCTCTCCTCTTATAGATAGGACTAACAAAGAACAAAGTTCTTTTTCTATCACTTTGTTCGCCCCTTTCTTTTTTGATCGATTTTTTTATTAATTGAATTTCCCTTTTTTAATGGGAATAAATTAAATCTCGTAATTTTATTTAGGTTAGGTCTTAGGTCTCATTTCAATTGCGAAAAATATCGTTTATTGAAATGTTTCCTAACATAAAAGGAAAAAAGTTTCCATTGTACTAAGCGAAGGACGGGAAGGAAGAAAGCGAACGAATCCCGTAATTCCTCATCCTCAAATCAGTCCTTCCTGGGTCTCAATAAATAAGTAATTGTAAGAGTAAAGTGTTGATATAATTCGAAGAAGCAAACGGCAATTTCAAGTTAATAAAATCAGAAAATAAAGTATGTAATCTAAAGTACTTTTTTACATTTCTAGAATTAAACAAAAGGATTCGCAAATAAAAGTGCTAATGCCACGACCAGTCCGTAAATTGTTAAAGCTTCCATAAAAGCTAGACTCAGCAATAAAGTACCTCGTATTTTACCCTCTGCTTCTGGTTGTCTCGCAATACCTTCTACAGCTTGGCCTGCAGCAGTACCTTGACCAACTCCAGGTCCAATAGAAGCAAGCCCTACAGCCAATCCAGCAGCAATAACAGAAGCGGCAGAAATCAGTGGATTCATGGTAAGTTCCTCGCAAAAAAAAAAAAGAAATGGTTAATGATACAATCAACCAATGAATTTTTACTTATTTTATCATTTTTTATCATTAAGATGTATTGGATCGAAATAATGAAAAACTACGAATTGAAATGATAATATTGATGAATCGTCAGAACTACTTCGATATCTAGTTTTTCATTTCTACCCTTTTTGTAAATCCCTATACATATAGTTCTAGTCTAGTTATTGCATTTCTTTCCAACCATCCCTTCATTCAATTTTTCGTTCTTTACCCTTCTATATCATCTCTTTTTTCAGCCAATCCACAATTACAGACAAAACAGAAGGACTTATATGGGAATCCATCTAAATGCAGTAAACTGCAATCAAATCAATATATGCAATCGATATCTATATGTATATGAATATATATATATATCAATATACATATAGAATATCAATATAGAATATCAATATTAATATATATATATATTAATATTGATAAATATAAGTAATATTGATAAATATAAGTATAATTGATAAATAATAAATATAAGTATATTAAGTATAAGTTGATAGATAATAGATATAAGTATAAGTTGAGATAAGTTAAGAGCTTATTTATATATAGGAAATAGGGACTCTATAACTAGTGAATATCTAATATTACCTATACATTTGTATTACATATACATTTGTTTCTTCTATAACGTAAACTTTATATGGAATCAGATTCTAGAATAATTCCTCGAAACCCACATAAAAAGTGGCTGGACTTATAGACATTACATACACTCAGTGTGACCTCCCAAACCATCTTTTTTTTATTTCGTAACATCGTGCATCTTCTTTCCTACGACTCGAAGTCGTATATTCATACGTATTTATATCTATTATGCTCTCCAACCAAGCAGATTATCTTGAATCATGCATGAATTGGGATAAGCTAAAAAAAAAAAGACTATTTCGAAAACTAGTCAATGATGCCCCTCCATGGATTCGCCTATATAAGCCGCGGCTAACGTTGCAAAAATAAGAGCTTGAATACCACTTGTAAATAATCCAAGAAACATAACAGGTATAGGAACTACTGAAGGGACTAAAGAAACAAGAACAACAACTACTAATTCATCAGCCAATATATTCCCGAAAAGTCGAAAACTCAGAGATAAAGGTTTTGTGAAATCTTCTAAGATGTTAATTGGTAAAAGTATTGGAGTTGGTTTAATGTATTTCTCGAAATAACCCAATCCTTTTTTAGTAAGACCCGCATAAAAATATGCCACTGACGTGAGTAAAGCTAAAGCAACAGTAGTATTTATATCATTCGTGGGCGCAGCTAACTCCCCATGAGGTAACTCTATGATTTTCCAAGGTAAAAGAGCACCTGACCAATTAGAAACAAAGATAAATAGGAACATAGTTCCAATAAAGGGAACCCAAGGACCATATTCTTCTCCAATTTGGGTTTTGCTCAAGTCTCGGATAAATTCAAGGACATATTCGAAGAAATTCTGACCGTCGGTCGGAATAGTTTGTGGATTCCGAACAGCTATGATGGCTGAACCTAACAAGATAGCAATTACGAACCAAGAAGTGATAAGTACTTGGGCATGGATTTGTAAACCTCCTATTTGCCAATAGAAATGTTGGCCTACTTCTACACCCGATATATCGTATAGCCCCTTGAGTGTTTTAATGGAACATGGTATAACATTCATATTGTCCTCTGATAGAAATTGAACTTCAAAAAAAAGGAATTATTTTGATTCAACCATTTCTTTCTCAAATCACCAACGTGAATCATTAATCGTATATTTAGGATACCAAGAAATCGCATAACATCATAATATATATATATCAATATCCCCAGTTCTTTCTTTATCTCTTTTTAAAAATGAAAAAATCGTAACCGATTCAATAAATCTATGGAGTTGCCCAATAATTAAATAATCTTATTATTCTGAATTCTTATTATTCTTAATCATAATCAACGATTTCTTATATAGCTAGAACGACCCTCACAAATTGCGGATACTAATTTGTTAAGAATCAATCGAATTGAAGCTATAGCGTCATCGTTGGCTGGAATCGAAATATCTGCGAGATCTGGGTCACAATTTGTATCGATTAAACAAATCGTCGGAATCCCCAAAATAGCACATTCTCGAAGAGCCGTATATTCTTCTTGCTGATCAACGATGATCACAATATCAGGCAACCCCGTCATATATTTGATCCCACCGAGATATGTTTGTAAGGTATATAATTTTCTCTTCAACATTGCTGCATCTCTTTTAGGGAGACGGTTGAGTTTCCCCATCTTTTCTTCTGCTCTTAAATCCCTGAACTTAGAAAGTCTCGTTTCCGTAGTAGACCAATTCGTTAACATACCACCGAGCCATTTTTTATTAACATAATGACATCGAGCCCTTATTGCAGCTGATGCTACTAAATCCGCTGCTTTATTTTTGGTACCAACGATTAAGAAGCTTTTTCCCCTACTTGCTGCATCAAAAACTAAATCACAGGCTTCTGATAAAAACCGAGCGGTTCTAGCGAGATTTGTAATATGAATACCTTTACGCTTTGCCGAGATGTAAGGGGCCATTCTAGGATTCCATTTCTTAGTACCATGACCAAAATGAACTCCTGCTTCCATCATCTCTTCCAAATTGATGTTCCAATATCTTCTTGTCATTTTTTCCCACACTTCCTTTTTGTTTTTTTTTTTTTTATTAACAAAGAGACGAGGTACCTTGAAATAAATAATTGTTCCGATGGAACCTTCTACCAGGGATTGACCATTGATACACGGCACAAACCATAAATTTTTTTAATTACTTATTTTATTGATTTTTATTTATTACCAAATCAATAAAATAATAAGACCAGTCCAGTATAGTTAAAAGATAGTTAAAGTAAAAATGAATCCACTCTTAGGAATCATTAAATCGCATAAATGATTTTTCTGATGTCTCATGGAAATTTGTTTCATGGAAATTGTTTGTCACGTAAGAACAAAATAATTCTCTATGGTGTAACAAAATATCTTTCGTTTCCAACTCGAATAGATTTTTTCTTTTGATTTCCAAATAAATGTTCTTGTCTTGCCTTGAACGATGCACAAATTTTTGGAATCCAGTACCAACAGGTATAATCCCCCCTAGAACAACGTTCTCTTTCAGGCCTTTCAACCAATCAATACGACCTCGTAAAGCAGCTTTTGCTAAAACTCGAGCAGTTTCTTGAAAACTTGCTTCGGATATGAAACTTTGAGTATTCAGAGATGCTCTTGTTATTCCCAATAAGATTGCCCGATAACAGATCGATTCATTCAAAGCGCGCCCTGCGCGTTCCGCTCGCAACAATCCGATTAATTCTCCAGGTGAAAAAACATTAGACATTCCATCTTCTGAAACCAATACTTTTGATGTTACTTGACGTACAATAATCTCTATATGTCTATTATGGATCTGTACCCCCTGGGATCGATAAACCTTTTGGATCTTATTAACCAAAGAGATACGACTTTGAGCTATGGTTAGCTCAGCTCCAATTAAGAACCCCCAGGGGATCCCAAGAATTCTTGGTATACGTTCGTTCCAACCTTCAACTCTCCTTTCGAGGTTCATCGATATTGAATCAATCGAACGCACTTCTAAGATTTGTTCCACTTTTGGAAGACCTTGCGTTATGTCACCAGATCTCGATTTTTCATATATAAATGTAACTAATGTATCTCCTTCGTAAAGGATTTCCCCATAATGACCATGAACAGTTGCTCCTGGAGTGGCCAAATAAGGCTTAGCTGATCGTATAACTAAAGAGTCAACATTAACAATTAAAATTTGCCCAGATTTTTTTATGTGTGGTTCGTATTTAAATAGACATACATTTTCACAAATAAATTGTCCAAGGCTAATTATTGTTGATGCCTCTTCCCAATAATCGTGATGGAGAAAGCACCAATCCAAATGGAAGGGGTTCAAAATGATGTTACTGCATGGATCGGGATTATAAATCCTCCCATTTTCATCTATTAAAAAATATTTAAGTACTTGAAGTACTTGAAAAGTCTCTTTGAAATTGTCAAGTAGCAAATATTTCTTTAACAAGATCTGATTATGAGTTATTAAATGGTAAGATGAATAAAAATTCGATATTTTAGGTACAATCGTTCCTAAGGGACCCAATAAATCCATAATTGGTATTATGGGATCTGATTCTTTTGTCACATTGTTATATTTCGAACTATTGAATGGACCAATTCGAGAACAATTGGATGATGACAAAATTAGCAAAGATCGGCATTCCTTAGTTCGATTCAACAACGTACCAACAGTTCCTCGATGTTGGCTAAGTGATTGAATCTTCACCTTGGAATAAAAAGGATTTGTATTGGTGCGATCTAATCCATTATCGGGAATCAATCCTGAACTTGCCCTATCATACCTTTTTCCGGTATACGAAATAGTGGACTTGACTAAGTCAATTCTTATGAAATCGCGAATCAGATCATTTGCCCTTACTTGAACAAAGGAAGCATGAACCTCTTCTCTGGAACCGTTTTGTTCGTGGTCCCAATTCAATACTAAGCAAGTCCGAACTAATTGAATACTTGTGTGGTAAATTCCTCGAATTGACTTGCCATTTCCATAAAGGATATAATTGACAACTCTAAGTTGGACGTTATCCTTTTCCTGCAAGAGATCCTGAGGGAAAAGTGTTGCTAAATTTATCCCATCGGCTATTTCATATGTGACTACAGGTCGAACCGAAACAAAATACTTTTTCTTGGTAGGTGTGATACGTTGAACATAAATCCAATTTTTCAATTTTTTTGATTCCTTAGAGTTTTTTTTTTCTGTTTCTGGTGGTATCAAAATGCCGCTGTGCCTGGATATCTTATCTGTCTCGCCAGGAAAATGAATATCGCCAGAAAAGATTTTCAATTCAATATATTTTTTTTTTCTCTCCACTCGGACTAATCCACCTACTCGGCTTCTTGTATTTAAAGTGAGTCGTGTATCTACTCCAATGATACTATTGTTCCGGACCATTATGAATGAGGATCCCGGCAAGATATGCACTTCTTCGAGAATGAAAAAAAACTGATCTACTTTCATTTGGTATTTCGGACTAAATTCTTTTGTTCCTCGATACTCAATCAAATCCTCTTTTTTTATGATTGAATCTACCTCTATGGTTCCATATTTAGTAATTCCTGAACTGTTTCTTCTGTATCGTGGATCATCAAAATAAGCAAGAATACTTTTTCTACGTAAAATACCATTTATGGGTATTTCAATCGAAATACCAAAACAGGGTATTAGTTCTTTCTCTTGTTCTTGATCATATTGTAATGGGATGATGAATCTATCTCTTCGCTTTTTCGCTAAGAAATCAGAATTCTCTTGGAGAATAGAAGGATATATGAAATTCCAATGACTATTGGATATGATTTGATCAGGTCTTGAATAGTCAAGAATTTCCCTATCTTTTTTATAAGAAGTATATAACAATTTATGTCTTACTTGATCATTAGTCATTGAGAAGTCCGAGATATATCTTCCTTCAACAGAAAAAGAATCAACATTCATTTGATCTTGATCCTTGTGGAGCGAAAAAGACACTATACTGGATCTGCACGGACCTCCTGCTAATATCCATAAATGGCTTGTTTTTGGTAATAAATGAACATTACCATATGTATATTCAGGTGCATGGTAGACGTCGGTACTCCAGTGCATTTCTCCCTCTAATTCAGAATAAATATGTTTTCGTACCCTCTCTTTAAAATGAAAAGTAGACGTTCCAGCACGAATCTCAGCAATCACTTGTTCTGATTCTACATATTGATCATTTTGAACTAAAATCAAACTTTTTGGTGGAATATTCACATTATGTATAATATCTCGACTCTCAATAGTTACATACAAGTCTATAGAACATAAAAAAGCAGGGTGTCCATGACGGGTACGTGTGGGATGAACCAAATCCTCATTGAATTGGATTTTCCCATTAGAAGGAGCTCGTACATGTTCGGCAGTACCACCAGTGAATACTCCACCGGTATGAAAAGTTCTTAATGTTAGTTGCGTCCCCGGTTCCCCAATTGATTGACCCGCAATAATACCTACGGCTTCTCCCAATTCGACCAAATCGCCATGAGTGGGACTCCGACCATAACATAATTGACAGATCCAAGATGTACTCCTGCAAGTAAATGGGGTTCTAATATATATTGGTTGTGCTCGAAAGGTTATGAATCGATTCACAAGTCCAATCCCAATATCTTGATTTCGAGTGGCAATGCATCGTGGGCCGATATATATATCGTCTGCTAATACACGACCAATTAGTGTTTGGACAAAAATTTTTTCCGTCATCCCATTTTGAGGACTCACGGAAATACCTCGGATAGTACCACAATCTCTTCTACGTACAATAATGTGTTGAACTACTTCAACAAGTCTACGTGTAAGATATCCAGCATCTGATGTTCGTACAGCAGTATCTACAACTCCTTTGCGGGCTCCATAGCAGGAAATTATATATTCTGTCAAAGAAAGTCCCTCGCGTAAATTGCTTTGAATGGGTAAATCAATCATTTGTCCTTGGGGATCTGACATTAATCCTCTCATACCTACTAATTGGTGTATCTGAGATGCATTCCCCCTAGCTCCCGAAAAAGACATTAGATAAACTGGATTAGAAGGATCAGTCATCTGAAAATTTGGATTCATTTCTTGTCTCAAATATTCACTTGTAGCATACCATATCTCAATGGACTGACGTAATTTTTCTACCGCATGCACATTCCCATAATGATGGTGTTTCTCCAAAATAAAACTTTGTTGTTCAGCGTCTTGGACTAACCATCCCTTAGAAGGTATTGTTAAAAGATCATCAATTCCTAATGAAATAGATGTAGCAGTGGCTTGATGGAAACCTAAAGTCTTTACTTGATCCAGTATATGTGATGTATATCCCATTCCGAAATGATCTATTAATCTGCTAATAAGTCGTTTCATAGCAGTTCCATTTATCACTTTATTGTGAAAGACCAGATCGGCCCGTTCTGCCATAAGTACCTCTATATTCTGCTGAGTAGGATTCGACAATGGGCCTGAATCAGTGATTCGAAAAACTTAACTTCCTTTCCTCAATCTCAATCTTGATTCACGCAGAAATTCAGAAATTATGATACTAGTTAAATTGGAAACACCCGAATTCCCATAGGAAGGAGCATCGCCTAATCTCATTTCTTAGTTGAGATTTCTTAGTTTAGATAGTGTATGAGTAGGCCCGACAAAACCCTTGTATGGCTTCTTCTATTTCTCGATAAAAAGAAATATGACCCAGAGTGGTTCGAATGTATATACACCGGATTTCTTTTTTTACACTTCCTACCATTAGATAGTGACCATAAATCTCATGATAAGTACCCAAAGATTCATATTGAACTTCGATGGGAACTTCTCTTGACCCAATGACACGTTGATCTAGTTTCCATCGGAGCCACAAAGGACTATCTAAACTAATTCGTTTCTGCCGATAAGC